ATCCGCTGTAATAATGAGAAATATTTCTGCATATCCGCCCAAATTGAGCGATAATATCAGAATCAGATGAATCAGCCCGAGCCGGCTTACTAATGGGATGCCCTGATACATTACAAAATTTCGCTTGAGCCAATGATCCAATCAAAGGAATAATTCGAACTATGGTATCGAACTTCTTAATAGCAATATCTATAATAAAGATATTTTCTAATATTTGACTCCTTACGACTGAAGGATTTAGTCGTACATTTGAAAAATAGCCCAGAAAGTTGATGGAATGATTGGATAATTGGTTTATATGGATCCTATCCGTTTGATACCACAAGTCAAAATAACATTGCCAGAAATTGACAAAGTAATATTTCCATTTATTCATCAGAAGAGAAGTCCCCTTTGAAGCCAGAATGGCTTTTCCTTGATATCTGACATAATGCATGAAAGGATCCCTGAACAACCATAGGATGTTCTGCAAATCATTACGAAAAACTACTACAAGATGTTCTATTTTTCCATAGAAATGTGTTCGCTCAAGAAAGGCTGTAGAAGAGGTTGATCGTAAATGAGAAGATTGTTTAAGGAAAAAAACGAATATGGATTCGCATTTATATACATGAGCATTATATAGGAACAAGAATAATCTGCGATTCTCTTTTGAAAAAAAAGAAATGGATTTTTTTTGAGTAATAAGACTATCCCACTTACAATACTCGTAGAGAAAGAATCGCAATAAATGCAAAAAGTGGGCATCTTGTATCCAACAACGAAGGGTTTGAACCAAGAGTTCAAGATGGATGGGGTAAGGTATTAGTATATCTAATACATTATTTAAATGTGAGAATTTGTCCTCTAAAAAGGGAAATATTGAATGAATTGATCGTAAATTATGAGATTTGAATATTTCTTTCCCTTCTAGGGAAGATACTAATCGCAGCGAGAATGGAATTTCCACAATGATTGCAAACCCCTCTGATATCATTTGATAATCAAAATTATTCTTGTGCCCAACAAATGGATTTTGGTTAGAATCATTAGCCGAAATAATCAAATGATTCTGTTGATACATTCGAGTAATTAAACGTTTCACAATTAGTGAACTGGATTTTTTGTCATAACCTAAATGGAAATTTTCCACAAGAATCGATCTATTTAAACCATGATTATGAGCAAGTGCATAAATATACTCCTGAAAGAGAAGTGGATATAGGAAGTCTTGTTGTCGAGATCTATCTATGTCTAAATATCTTTGTAATTCCTTCATTTGAAATTAGATTTGAACCACAGACAGGGGATTTCGTGGGTTATCAAATAATACATAGTGCGATACAGTCAAAACAAGGTATAAGGTATATAGTAAGAAAAGCATAGATACCTCGTAGACAGATAGGCTAATGAACGGATTCTCTCTTTTTCCATCCAATTTGTGTTCATTATAGGATACCTAGATGGTTAGAAATCCTTTATTTTTGCAACCCGATCGCTCTTTTGACTTTGGAATAAATTATCATTATCAATATACCGTTTCTTCTACACATTCGTTTCCACTCCAGAATAGAGCTATAGTTAGGATTCATAAAAAAATCGATAATCCACTTATGGGAGAACCTTTTCCCGCATCAGGCACTAATCCATTTTTAACGTCTAATTAGATCGGGTAATCATTCGATTTAAGCACAGAAGCTCGTTGTTTTTTGTTTCCCTATAATTGGAGCCGTAGGGCTCTATCCATTTATTCGCTCGACCTAACCATGAATTTATTTTTTTGTCCCGCTCTAAGAAATCAAACAATATTTTGAAGATTTTGTACCGATCCGGTGAGGATGAAGTATTTTCATAGTTCTCCATTGATACGACATGCTGTTTTTTCCATTCATTCCCTTTCAGGATCAGTCGTAGTCTTACAAACTCTACCAACGGTATGGACGAATCCGTTCCTTCATCCAAATGTGTAAAAGATTCTAGCCGCACTTAAAAGCCGAGTACTCTACCGTTGAGTTAGCAACCCGAATAATGTAATTATGGTGTGTAGATATGAGGTGTGTAGATACAATCGGAATAAAAAAAAAAAAAAAATAACTAACGAGGTTGGATTTCACGACCCCATCAAAACATTGACCTAGCAACCCAATAAAAAAAAATTTTTATGCTTGATTATTAACCTAAAAACGAACAGATCAGAGACAAAATAAAATACATTATCAGATAAATAAAGAAAAAAAGGACGGGCTAGAAATTTTCTTTATTTAATTTATCCATATATTTTTTTTGCATTCAAAAGAGACTTCTTGTGTCACATCGAATCCAACGAACCCATCAGTTGCATGAAGTAAAGTAAAAAACGAAACTTATAGGACGTAGATAAATAGATCTATTTATCTACGATCGAATTATATTTGATCAATACACTATTGTCAATATGAACGTTAAGAAACCAAAAGAAATGCAATTTAATAATACAGAAAAAAAAGGACCTGTGTTGGATTGGCACTACATAGATGATCCACATAAATAAAAAAAGTGTGGATGAAACAGCAAAATAACAATACGGAAGAAGAAAATCTCGGGTTTATTCAATATCAATCAAGGTACAATAAGCAAGCTTGACTCCTTTTTTGTTGATGGAGTCTCAACAAAAACTACCCGATTGAGGGTAATCCCATAATCTAATAGATCCTGTTAGTTCATAGATCTTGCTAGTGTATCTATTCATTTGATCTTTTTTATATCCGTCTCATATCACATAATCACATAGAAGTAGAAGAAATTTTTGTCGTTATTTGTTATGTTATTTTTATATTAGTCAAATATAATATATAATATGGGATCATATGAGAGACTAATAGAATAGAAAATAAGAAATAAGAATAGAGCAAGAAAAAAAAAACGGGGAATAGTGAAGAAAAAATTACACAAAACGAGCATAGGGGCTACCCCCTCTTTCTTTTCTTTTTTATTTGAGTAATGTAATTAATTGAATTTAATTTGATTAATGCGAAGTTCCTTAAAGACCTCTGCCTTCTTTGAAATATCATGAACGGTTCCTGTAGGTTGAGCGCCTTTTTCAAGGAAATATAGAATAGCGGGAACATTTGAATAAGTTTGATTCTTTATCGGATCGTAAAAGCCCACTTTCCGAAGATCTCTTCCTTCTCTTCGGGATCGAACATCAATTGCAACGATTCGATAGATGACTCATTGGGATAGATGTAGATGAACAATGCCCCCCCTAGAAACGTATAGGAGGTTTTCTCCTCGTACGGCTCAAGAAAGAATGATTCGAATTTTTGTATAATTTATGTATATAGTGACAAATAGATCCATAAAATCATCAAATCGATTAGACTATGATTTGATTCGTTTTTTCTTCTTACTCCCTGAAAAATAAAAAATCATCCGTACTCATAACTCAAGTTAGATAATTCCAAAAGAGTTCAAAGGAAAATCCTTAGGCCCAGGCATTTCATTTATTGAGCTGTCTCGAACCCCTTTTGTTTGTCTCGTTTAGAATCAAATTTTTTGATTCCTCATTCTGATCCAGTTGTTGAGACAATTGAAAATGGCGTTTTCTTGTTCCGGGATCCTTTATCTTTTCTTTGAATCATTGGGTTTAGACATTACTTCGGTGATCCTTAATCGTTTCAAAATGGCAGCAACATACCTTTTGTGATTTCTTTCTATCGAAAAATCATACGAACGATAGATTCCCGTGTGATACACTTTTGATCGAAAAAGTTTTACCAATTCCAACATAATTTATTTACTTTTGGATTTGCAACTTTTGTTCGAATTGAATCCTTTCGATTTCTATATCGAAGATATACTTACGAAGTTGTTCCAACTTATTGATTGACACTAACCCTAGATTCTTGCCTCTGAGAAATGAATCAATACTTTCTGCTCGAGCTTCATCATGTACTATTTCCATTATAACCCAACAAAATGGACGTTCTAGTAGAACAGAACAAACTATGTCGAGCCAAGAGCACCTTCATTCCTATATCCTATAATTATATATAATCAAAGGGCGGATGTAATAATCCACGACTGATCATGTCCTTCAAGTCGCACGTTGCTTTCTACCACATCGTTTTAAACGAAGTTTTACCATAACATTCCTCTAGTTTGGAACCGGTATGGAATTGATTCAATATGGAATCATGAATAGTCATTGGCTCAATCGGTACATAGTCATTTCTATTTTTATTTTTCTAGACTATCTATACTATATAAATAGTAGGTATTTCTATTTCATTTATCTGGAGAAGTCTCAGCAAAGATTCAATTTGATTAACTACCTGTATGAATGAACCAATTTCATTTCTAATATATTTTATAATTTATTTGAATTTTTTATAAAGTTATAAGGAACACGAATGGACGAGTTCTTCTTTAGATAGGGAATCTAGAATTGACTTTATTATAGATAGGGAATCCAGAGGCTTGTCGTTCGCATTTCGATTCAGAATACAGCATTGATAATTCAAATAGATATGGCACGTAAAGTTTCGATAAGTAACTAACTTCAATATGAATATGATCGAGACGGGCATGGGCATACACTGAATGGCCCATCTGATTGATTTTCTTTTTGAATTATGCATTGATCTATGTTGCCATCCTACCTGGATCACAAATGGATTTAGTTACATCTGCATGTCATTTGCACTCGATTCGTTTGTGAGAGAGAAAGATCTGATTCAGAAAAGAATCATTAGCAATCATAAACAACGATCACATTGTATTCAACATTACACTCTTAAACAGAAGAGTGTTAGAGAGAACAATCTTTATTCTGTATAAAATCGGACTGCTCTGGGACGGAAGGATTCGAACCTCCGAGTCGCGGGACCAAAACCCGATGCCTTACCGCTTGGCCACGCCCCATTTAGATTTCTATTCAACATTAATACTAATAAACACTAATACCGGTATTGGTTTTTCGTCAATTCCTGCCCAAATATCTATGAAATAGGTTAGATTGTTGCTAGGATTTGATACGTAAA